ACAGTTATGTTTATAGTTTCATTTGTAATGAAAGTATAAGTGATAGTGAAAGTAGAAATTCTAGTATGAGAACTAGTGTTAATAGCACTGATTTCAATATAAGAGGAAGATCTAATGATTTCGATATAAATAAAAAATACAGACATTTATGGGTTCAGTGCGAAAATTGTTATGGATTAAATTACAAAAAATTTTTTAAGTCAAAACTGAATATTTGTGAACAGTGTGGATATCATTTGAAAATGAGTAGTTCAGAGAGAATCGAACTTTTGATTGACCCAGGTACTTGGGATCCTCTGGATGAGAGTATGGTCTCGACGGACCCCATTGAATTTCATTCAGAGGAGGAACCTTATAGAGATCGTATTGATTCTTATCAAAGAAAGACAGGTTTAACTGAAGCTGTTCAAACAGGCATAGGTCAATTAAATGGTATTCCCATAGCAATTGGGGTCATGGATTTTCAGTTCATGGGAGGAAGTATGGGATCCGTAGTCGGCGAGAAAATCACCCGTTTGATCGAATATGCTACTAATCAATCTCTACCTGTTATTATTGTATGTGCTTCTGGAGGAGCACGCATGCAAGAAGGAAGTTTGAGCTTGATGCAAATGGCTAAAATATCTTCTGCTTTATATAATTATCAATTAAATAAAAAGTTATTCTATGTATCAATTCTTACATCTCCTACAACCGGTGGAGTTACAGCTAGTTTTGGTATGTTGGGAGATATCATTATTGCTGAACCTAATGCCTACATTGCATTTGCGGGTAAAAGAGTAATTGAACAAACATTGAATAAGACAGTACCCGACGGTTCACAAGCGGCTGAGTATTCATTCCATAAGGGCTTATTCGATCCAATCGTACCACGTAATCTTTTAAAAGGTGTTCTGGGTGAGTTATTTCAGCTCCACGGTTTCCTTCCCTTGACTTAAAAATTTTAAAATTAAAGTACAGCACTAGATTCAGTTATTTGTAGTGAGCAATAAATAATTCATCATCGTGACAAAAAACCGATAAAAATGACGTTTGGTGACATAAATTCTGTTTGATGTATAATTATAATATAATTTAATGTAAATATATTAATGAATGTCTAATAAATATAGAATTAATATAGAAATATCTATGTAGTAACAGAAGTCATCTCTATATCTTCCAAAAATCCATTTTTTGACTTTTACGACGAATCCCTCTTGTATCGGATTAGTTAGAGTCGCGAACTCATAAAAACTTCTTATTATTTGAGTTTTAGAAAGAAGATAAGAATGAAAACAGGATAAGAAAAAGTTTATTAAATGGAATTATCATACATATTCGTGTAGAAAGATAAATAAAATAGGTACACTTAATGTAGTTTTACGTTTCTTGCATTTAATATTATTTTGCATTTATTAACTACTTAATATTATTTATATTATAATATAATAGATAGACTACTTATCATAAGATATCTTTATAAGAGGTTCAAATATTAAATTGAGGCACCCATTCTATGACAGATTTTAACTTACCCTCTATTTTTGTGCCTTTAGTGGGCCTAGTATTTCCGGCAATTGCAATGGCTTCTTTATTTCTTTATGTCCAAAAAAATAAGATTGTCTAGCTGCGATGTATGGGACCAAATCTCATCAAGTTATTTCAATCAACACTGGATCATTATTTAGGTATCTATTTTTTTAGTGGAATGTGGTACGACATGTGACTCCTTGCGAATACAAATGAAAGGAAGAGCCATTTTGCATGTGTATACATTATATCTGTATAAATTAAATGCATGTATATGCAGGTATAGCTCTGGTCAAAAGCGGATCATCAAATATTTAAAGTGGAAAGTCAATGTATCTAACCAATTATTTCTAATGGTTCACATTAAGTGCTAGTTGATGAGAGTTACCTCGGGCTCGGGAGCAAGAAAAGAAAAGTAAAATTCATTTGGTTTATTCTCCCAATTCCAATCGAATGCAATTGGATCTAGTATAGTATGAACTGGCGATCAGAACATATATGGATAGAACTTATAACGGGGTCTCGAAAAACAAGTAATTTTTTCTGGGCCTGTATCCTTTTTTTAGGTTCACTAGGATTCTTAATCGTTGGAACTTCCAGTTATCTTGGTAGGGATCTGATATCCGTATTTCCATATCAGCAAATATCTTTTTTTCCACAAGGGATTGTGATGTCTTTCTATGGAATTGCGGGTCTATTCATTAGCTCCTATTTGTGGGGCACAATTTTGTGGAATGTAGGTAGTGGTTATGATCGATTCGATAGAAAAGAAGGAATAGTGTGTATTTTTCGTTGGGGATTTCCTGGAAAAAATCGTCGTATCTTCCTTCGTTTCCTTATGAACGATATTCAGTCAATCAGAGTGGAGGTTAAAGAGGGCCTTTATACTCGCCGTGTCCTTTATATGGAAGTCAGGGGCCAGGGAACTATTCCTTTGACTCGTACTGATGAGAATTTAACTCCACGAGAAATTGAACAAAAAGCTGCGGAATTAGCCTATTTCTTGCGCGTACCAATTGAAGTATTTTGAAATGAAACGAGGAATAAATACTTTCTCAGCATGAGGGAAGGAATTCAGTAATCCTTTTCTTCTTTTTTTAATACAACTGAAGTTTCTTCAGAATGCTCATTCGAGTAGAACATGCTAGATTCTATTTCTTTGTTCTGTTGATGTGGCGGTGACCCTTAGAATAAAGCAAAAGCAGGGGGACGTATATGGAACAAAACAACTAAACTATAATAAGAAGTAATTTTTCGTCTGCCAAAATTTTTTTACGTGTATGATGGAGTTCAACTCAATTCTTTCTTTCATACTAGTAACAAGTATAATAAGTAGAGATTCATTACATAGACCCAAACCAGACATTTCAAAATAGAGAATTCATCTTTTCTTTTTAGTTTAGGGCCAAATTCCATTTTAGAATTGATATATTAGATAGAGATACAGATAGATCGTATTTATTTCATAAAATTTCTCTCATTTGTCAACCAATCCTTCTTTTTATCTTTAATTTTGCTCCTTGAGAAACAAAGATTGGATCTCTCATAACCATCCAATTTATCTCTCGTTTTGTCACTTATTTCGGATTTCATCATCAATATTCTTCAGAAATATCTCCTCTTTTCCTGGGGGTGAAACATTTCAAAATAATTACTTGGTCCGCGGTGGAGTTCTTTCGTCTTGAAATTTGAATAATATTCTTCAAGTGGTTTTTGAGCATTCATCAAAAAGAACAAATAAGGATGCAATACAATTGGTTCTAATTTGTTCAATTGAAATATCTGAATATTTGCTTATTTTTTTTTTCATCCAAAACAGACTCTATCTTTATTCTATTTCTATATTTAATTTAAACCCAAGATTTCATTTAGTTAGATCAAGGACTAAATAAAGGACTAAATAATTATACAAAAATTGAGAATAGATCCATAGGTTCCACACCTTGTTATAGAACTCATGCTTCAGAGAAATATCAAATAAGATAAAATTAACAAATAAAATGAAGCAGGTTTATTAACAATTAAAAAAAAAAAAAGAAAAGTGAAAAAAAAAAAAAGAAAGCGTTGATTTTCCTTCCATATCTTGCATCTATAGTATTTTTACCCTGGTGGGTCTCTCTCTCATTTAATAAATGTCTGGAACCCTGGGTTAATGATTGGTGGAATACCAGGCAATCCGAAACTTTCTTGAATGATATTCAAGAAAAGAACGTTCTAGAAAAATTCATAGAATTAGAACAACTATTTCTGTTGGATGAAATGATAAAGGAGTACCCCGAGACACATCTACAAAAGCTTCGTATAGGAATCCACAAAGAAACAATACAATTGGTCAAAATACATAATGAATATAATTTACATAGCATTTTGCATTTCTCGACAAATATAATCTGTTTCGCTATTCTAAGTAGTTATTTTATTCTGAGTAATGAAAAACTTGTCATTCTTAATTCTTGGGTTCAGGAATTCTTATATAACTTAAGTGACACAACAAAAGCCTTTTCTATTCTTTTAGTCACTGATTTATGGATCGGATTCCACTCTCCACATGGTTGGGAACTAATGATTGGTTCGGTCTACAACGATTTTGGATTGACACATAACGATCAAATTATATCCGGTCTTGTTTCCACTTTTCCAGTCATTCTAGATACAATTGTGAAATATTGGATTTTCCATTATTTAAATCGTGTATCTCCTTCACTTGTAGTTATTTATCATTCAATGAATGAATGAGAATGAAGAACTCATTTGATCTCTTGATATCAATCAAATCAGAAAGAATCTTTCTTCGTGCATAACAAAATTTAAATTTGACTTACTCTTTCTTTATACTTCTACCTGTTTATTCAAGGTATTCGTCCTATATTCCAGTACAATTATTCCAGTACAATGACAGACTTGTGGATAGGGAACTATACTAGCTACCTACCTAATTTATTGTAGAAATTTTGGGATCGATGATTGGACCATGCAAAATAGAAATACTTTTTCTTGGGTAAAGGAGCAGATGACTCGATTTATTTCTGTATCGATCGTGATATATGTAATAACTCAGACATCTATTTCAAATGCATATCCTATTTTTGCGCAGCAGGGTTATGAAAATCCACGAGAAGCAACTGGACGAATTGTGTGTGCCAATTGCCATTTAGCTAATAAGCCCGTGGATATTGAGGTTCCGCAATCTGTGCTTCCTGATACTGTATTTGAAGCAGTTGTTAGAATCCCTTATGATACGCAACTGAAACAAGTTCTTGCTAATGGCAAGAAGGGGGGTTTGAATGTGGGGGCTGTTCTTATTTTACCCGAGGGATTCGAATTAGCCCCTCCCGATCGTATTTCTCCCGAGATGAAAGAAAAGATAGGCAATCTTTCTTTTCAGAATTATCGTCCCACTAAAAAAAATATTCTTGTGGTAGGTCCTGTTCCTGGTCAGAAATATAGGGAAATCGTCTTTCCTATTCTTTCTCCCGACCCTGCTACGA